CAAGTCCGATTATTTCCAAAAGAGAAAATTTAAGTATATAATGTTATATAATGAATCAGTGTAGATTAAACGATCAATCCAATTTTATTGAAGTATTTGATTTATTGGATAGTAGCTTTTTAAAAAATAAAGGTTCTCTAATGTTTACTGCACCAAATTGTGCTCGAGTTTCTTACAAGTTTGAAAAATTATCTAAAATAGTTTTTCCTTATAGTTTATTCTTAGAATATTTATCAGGGCAAAAACTTAGATTTTCTTACAAACAAGATTTTAAGAAACAAAAGTCTTTATTTTTTGTAGCAACTATCCGGGGGCATAAGGTTTTTTTGTTTTACGAAATTTTATTACATAGTATATTTTTAATGGGTCAAGCGATTATAAATTGATATAAAATAAAAGTTAGTTGTTTAGATTTTTTTTGGCCTAATATGGTTTTAGATAAATTATCGATGAATACTATACTACAAGAAAAGTTTATAATTCAAGTTAAATAAAAGTTTTAGGAGAATAGCTTAATTAGGTAGAGCTTTGGTTTTCAAAACCAATGGTTGTAGGTTCAAATCCTTCTTCTCCTGGTTTATAATTTATATTTAATTAGTATACTTAAAATTATGTTGACATCTATTTTAATTGCAAGTCCTTTGGAACAATTTGAAATTGTTACTTTAATACCTTTAACATTTTTTGGCTGAAATATTTCAATAACAAATTCAGTGTTATTTATGATATTCTCTTTTTTGATAGCAATATTTTGAATTAGTTTAAGTTTTTATGGAAATACTGTAATACCTAATAACTGACAATTATTAAATGAAATGATATATAATGTAACTTCGAATATGGTACAAGATAATCTAGGCTCTAAAGGTGAAGCATATTTTCCGTTTATTTTCACATTACATTTATTCCTTCTTTTTTGTAATTTAATAGGGATGGTTCCCTATAGCTTTACAGTAACAAGCCATATTACATTTACATTTGGTTTAGCTTTATCAATTTTTATAGGTATAAATATTATTGGTATCCAAGCTCACGGATTAAAATTTTTTGCTCTGTTTTTACCTAGGGGAGTTCCTTTACCTATAGTACCATTGTTAATTACAATTGAATTCCTTTCATACATAGTTAAAGTTTTTACTTTATCTATAAGGTTATTTGCGAATATGACTTCAGGTCACACGTTGTTAAAAATTATTGCTGGCTTCGCATGAACTATGCTATCAGCAGGAGGTTTATTAGCTGTATTTCATTTAATCCCTTTAGGGCTTTTGTTAGCACTTATCGGACTTGAATTAGCTATAGCAGGTTTGCAAGCGTATGTTTTTACATTATTAACATGTATTTATTTAAATGACGTTTTAGACTTTCATTAACACATAAGAAAAAATGCCTCAATTAGATCGTATTATTATCTTTTCCCAAATTTTTTGATTGGTTTTAGTTTTTTCAATATTTTATGTTGTTTTAACACATTATTTTTTACCAAAATTTTTGAAATCTTTAAAGATTCGTAAACAAGTTATTGGTCTGAATACCAAAGAAATATTGCAAAAAACTGAAGGAACTTTAAGTAGACAAAATTTATTAATAAAAATATTAGTTAAAAATCTTGAGACAGCTTCAGATTTATTGGTTAGTTATTTTGGTCAATTGGTTAAAGCGAAAAAAGGAGTAGATACTTTAATGATTGATCAAAAAATTGGTTTTGTAATTTTAAATACAATAAAATTTTGTGATTTTAAATTATTAAATTCAATATTTGTTTATCCCAAGTCAGTAAAGTTTAAAGATTAGTTAAAAAGTATTATGTATTTACTTATTTTATGGTTACCTTTGTTAGGATCTATTTTTTCAGGGTTTGGAGGACGTTTTTTAGGCCATAAAGGATCTGGCATCATTTCGGTCGTATGTGTCTTTTTATCAATGTTTTTATCTTTTGTTGCATTTTATGAAGTGGGTCTGGTGGGATTAAATTATTGTATTGTACTTAGTCCTTGAATTGAAGTGGGAATCCTAAAAATTTCGTGAAGTTTTTTATTTGATAGTCTTACTGTTACTATGTTGGTTGTTATAACGGTTATATCTAGCTTAGTGCATTTGTATTCTTTAGAATATATGCAAAATGATCCGCACTTAGCGCGTTTTATGTCTTTTTTAGAGATTTTTACATTTTTTATGTTGGTTTTAGTAACTGCAGATAATCTTGTACAAATGTTTGTTGGTTGAGAAGGAGTAGGATTAGCTTCATATTTATTAATTAACTTTTGATTTACCCGGCTAGCAGCAAATCAATCTGCTATTAAAGCTTTAGTAGTAAATAGAATAGGAGACTTTGGATTAAGTTTAGGCATATTAACAGCTTTTTATATTTTTCAGTCAGTAGATTATTTTCTCATTTTTTCATTATCGCCATTATTTAGTAATTATTACCTAAATTTTGGGGGTCTTACTATTTCCGGTTTAACATTAATAGGTGTTTTTTTATTTGTAGGTGCTATAGGTAAATCGGCCCAACTAGGATTACATACATGATTACCTGATGCTATGGAAGGACCTACACCAGTTTCTGCTTTAATTCATGCAGCAACTATGGTGACAGCTGGTGTTTTTTTATTAATTCGATTTTCTCCTTTAATTGAATTTTCATCTACTGTTTTGAATATTTTAGTGGTATTTGGCTCTCTTACTGCTTTTTTTGCGGGAATGTCAGGTATTTTTCAAAATGATTTAAAAAGAGTTATTGCTTATTCAACTTGTAGTCAGTTAGGTTACATGGTGTTTGCTTGTGGGATTTCGTGTTATAATGTCAGTATTTTTCATTTAGCAAACCACGCCTTTTTTAAGGCTTTATTATTTTTAAGTGCGGGTTCTGTTATACATGCTTTAGCAAATGAACAAGATATGCGTAGAATGGGATCACTTATTAGATTTTTGCCTTTAACATATTCTTTAATGTTAATTGGATCTCTTGCCTTAGCAGGTTTCCCTTTCTTAACAGGATTTTACTCTAAAGATTTTATTTTAGAATTAGCACAAATTACATTAAATAAAAATATACATTCTATAGAAGGATCATTTGCGTGTTGATTAGGTAATTTATCCGTTTTTTTCACGGCATTTTATTCTTTTCGTTTAATTTATTTAACATTTGTAAACTCTGCAAATACAACAAGAAAAAATATTTTAAAAAGTCATGAGCCTTCTTTATTAATGTTAATCCCTTTAATTGTATTAGGTTTTGGTAGTATTTTTATAGGCTATGTGGGAAAAGATTTATTTATAGGATTAGGTACAGATTTTTGAAAATCTTCAATTATGATTTTACCATCAAATTCTTATTCTATAGAGGCTGAGTGGTTAAAAATAAACTTAAAGTGATTGCCTTTTGTATTAAGTACTTTTGGAATTGTTTTAGCTACTATTATTAATATTACAAAAATGCATAAATATTTGTATAATACTTTTTATCGTAATATATGCTTTTTAATTAATAAAAAATGATATTGGGATGTTTTATATAATAGATTCGTTGTTTATCCTATGCTAAATTTTGGTTATTCGGTTTCTTTTAAAAACTTAGACAGAGGGTTTATCGAATTAGTAGGCCCTTATGGCTTTTCGAAAATAATACCAACATGGTCATATATTTTTTCTAAATTACAAACTGGTCAGTTAAGTCATTATTTATTTTTTATTGTTTTAGGAGTTTGTTTATTTTTTTTAATTATCTTTAATCAAACCCAATTATTAATTTTTTATTCAGTTTTAATTTTTTTCATATAATGATGAATGATTTAAATTAGTTAAGGGTCTATAGCTTAAAGGTTAGAGCGTACGCGTGTGGCATGATTTGTATTAGATAATTAAATATTATTTAATACTCGTATTATAAGTAAAGATATACGAATTAATTTTTTATATAAGTGAAAATCTTATTATTTAGAGCTTGAATACAAAATTTAATTTATGATTATGATCAAAGCTAAATTAAATTAGTAAATTTATTGAGTACGTATAGAAATTTATTGAAAACATCATAACTCTAAAATATGTGTAATAATATCAAACTTAATAGCGTGCATTAAGTTTAAGCTTGATAAAAAGTGGTGTAAAATAAAACTCTACAAATTTAACACGTAAGAAATTGAAACATGTAGAAAGAGGAACTTTACTTAAGCTAATGCTTTTTTGTAATGGGAAAGATATGCAGATTGTATTTTGTATTAGTAGTAAATTTTACTGCTGATGAAGAAGCTGTATGATAAGAAATTATCATGTACAGTTTTAAGCAAAGGTATTTTAATCAATCCAAGATTATCATATCGATTGTAACTTGATAAGCGTAAAGTTGATTGTTCGAATCAATCTAGACCCAATTTAATAAGAAATTTTATGTTGAACTTAGAATTTATAAATCCTTTGATTTTAGTGTGTACCACCCCTGTGCTTGGAGTTTTGATGTTGTTTCTTATTCCTGCAACGAATGAATATTTATGTAAATTAGTCGCATTAAATACTGTATGTTTAACTTTTCTATTTTCTTTAATTTTATGAATACAGTTTGATAATACAACAGCCTTATTTCAATTTAGTGGTACATATAATTGAGTTCCGTCTCTTAATTTATACTATACAATTGGTATTGATGGTATTTCGTTATTTTTTATATTATTGACGACGTTGTTAACAATTTTTTGTATTCTAGTTAGTTGAGGATCCGTGCAAAATTTAATTAAGGAATATTTAATTTGTTTTCTGTTATTGGAATTCTTTTTAATTCAGGTATTCTGTGTTTTAGATTTATTGTGATTTTATATATTTTTTGAAAGTGTTTTGATACCTATGTTTTTAATAGTAGGTATTTGAGGCTCACGAGAACGTAAAATTAGAGCTGCATATCAATTTTTTTTATATACTTTAATTGGATCTTTATTAATGTTATTGGCATTATTAACAATTTATTTTGAAGTAGGGACGACAGATTTACAAATTTTATGATATTATAATTTCGCAGAATTGAAGCAAATTATTTTTTGATTAGCTTTCTTTTCAAGTTTTGCTGTAAAGATACCTATGATTCCATTTCATATTTGATTACCTGAAGCACATGCAGAAGCACCTACAGCGGGATCAGTAATTTTAGCTGGTGTGTTGTTAAAAATGGGTGGGTATGGTTTTTTACGTTTTTCAATACCAATGTTTCCTGAGGCGTCAATTTATTTTACCCCATTAATTTTTACTTTAAGTATTATTGCTATTTTATATGCATCATTAACTACGTTGAGGCAAGTAGATTTAAAAAAAATAATCGCTTATTCGTCTGTTTCCCATATGGGATTTGTGACTATTGGTATTTTTTCTTTGAATCTGCAGGGTATCGAGGGTAGTATATTATTAATGTTGAGTCATGGATTAGTATCAAGTGCATTGTTTTTATGTGTTGGAGTTTTATATGATCGCTATAAAACCCGAATATTAAAATATTATGGTGGTTTAATGCAAGTAATGCCTATTTTTGGTATTTTTTTTTTATTTTTTACTTTTGCAAATTTAGGATTTCCTGGCACAAGTAGTTTTATAGGAGAACTTTTAGTATTGGTGGGCATGTTCCAAATTAATCGGATTTTAACATTTTTTGCAGCTATGGGTATGGTTTTAGGTGCAGCCTATTCTATTTGACTCTTTAATCGTATAAATTTTGGAGGTTTAAAAACTCAATATTTTGCTTCCTTTCAGGATGTTTCAAGACGAGAATTTTGAATTTTATTGCCCTTAGTATTTTTAGTATTGTGAATGGGTATTTATCCAGTTTCGTTTTTAAGTGAGCTCCATTTTTCAGTATTAAGTTTGATAGAACAATTATTATAACTTAAGCCTATGAGCATGTTTGACATTACTTGACTTTTCGTACGCTTTGGAGGTATTTTATTCGTTAGTGGAATTTTGTTAGATGTAGAAATAATTGTACTAATAAGTGGTTTAACACTCTTACATATGAATTTAGGGTTGAGGACAATATTGACTGACTATATTCATATTGAAAAAATTAAGCTAACTTTATTGTTTTTAGTACGTATTTCTAGTATTGAGATTAGTAGATATCTTTTAGAGCTCTTATTATAATTTTAAAATAAAATTTAATTAATGTATAACTTTTTGTATAACTTTTATTCTATATTAACAGAAACCTATATTATTTGTAGTATTTGTCTGTTACTTATGTATGGTGTTTTTTTAAGTACGTATTCAACATGAGGCTACCCATTATTAAGTCAAAATTTTACTTTATTAATTTTTCAAATATTAATTTTTAGCTTTCTTTTAATATTTTTACAAGTTCCCTTAAATATTATAAGTTGAAATAATTTTTTAATTAATGATTCTTTTACTTATTATGCTAAATTAATTATAATTTTAACTACTATAGGTTGATTTCTTTTATCTTTTGACTATTTATTATCCGAAAAATTAAATTATTTTGAATTCTGAATTTTAATTTTATTAGCAATAGTAGCAATGCTATTTATTTTACAATCTTATGATTTATTAGCTATTTACTTAGCAATAGAATTTCAAAGCTTAATATTTTATATTTTAGCAAGTATAAATAGAACTTCTGAATTTTCGACGGAGGCGGGATTAAAATATTTTATTCTAGGAGCTTTTTCTTCGGCATTTTTACTTTGCGGTTCATCAATTGTTTATGGTCTTACGGGTTTAACAAATTTGAATGATTTGGCGCAATTTTTTTCAGGGTTTTTGGTTGGAGAAAACCTTTTTTCTTATAATTTAATAATAGGGTTTATCTTTATTTTAGTGGCCCTTTTATTTAAATTAAGCGCGGCTCCGTTTCATATATGATCACCTGATGTTTATGAAGGAGCTCCTTTTATTGTAACGGCTTTTTTTTCCATTTTACCTAAACTCGCAATTGTTGGGTTATTATTTAGATTTTTACTGTATACTTTTTATGATTTAATTCCATTTTGGCAAGATATTATTTTACTATCGACATTTTTATCAATTTTAATAGGTACTTTTGGAGCATTTGCCCAATGTAAGTGAAAGCGTTTTCTTGCTTATAGTTCCATCAATCATGTAGGTTTTATTTTGTTAGCTATACTAAGTGGAGACTTTGAAAGCATTTCAAGTGTTATTTTTTATTTACTTGTTTATATAATTACGATGTTGGGAATGTTTGCTTTTATTATTAATACTAAAATTTATAATTATCCAACGTTTTATCAAATGCGTTATTTAGTTGATGTTAATGGTTTAGTTAGACATAATCCATTTTTAGCAGGAGCTATAGTTGTTTTTTTATTTTCAATGGCGGGGATCCCTCCAACAGCAGGTTTTTTTTCAAAGCTATTTGTTTTATTAGCTGCTTTGCAGGTTAATTCATTTGGTATAAGTTTACTTGCAGTTGGTATAAGTTGTATAGCTTGTTTTTATTATATTAGGCTAGTAAAAAGTATATATTTTAGCTCGGTATCGAATCATTGGATAGTACTTAAGCCTATGAGTAAATTAAGCTCTTTAATTTTAGGAATTTCTTTATTAAGTATTTTATTCGTTTTTATGGATATAGAGCTAATTTCAATAATTTCATTAGCAATGTCGACACCTTTTTTATATTAAATTTAAATATGTTTTTAATAAGTGTAATTTTAAAAATATTAATAATAATATTACCTTTGTTAATAGCGGTAGCATATATGACTTTAGCTGAGCGTAAAGTAATGGCGGCGATGCAGCGTCGTAAGGGGCCAAATATAGTAGGGGTTTTTGGTTTATTACAGCCACTTGCGGATGGATTAAAATTATTTGTAAAAGAAACAGTTTTGCCGTCTAGTGCGAATTTAAGCATGTTTACTTTAGCGCCTATATTAACATTTTTACTGGCTTTAATTGCGTGGTGTGTATTGCCTTTTGGTGAAGGTATGGTTTATTCCGATATAAATATGGGTATGTTGTATCTGTTAGCTGTTTCTTCTTTAGGAGTTTATGGCATTATAGTTTCTGGATGATCAAGTAATTCTAAATATGCATTTCTAGGGGCTTTACGATCGGCTGCGCAAATGGTTTCTTATGAAGTTTCGATTGGGTTAATCCTAATTAATGTTTTGTTGTGTTCTGGATCGTTAAATCTTACAGAAATAGTATTAGCTCAACAAAAAATATGATATGCTATTCCATTATTACCTGCTTTGGTTATGTTTTATATTTCTATATTAGCAGAAACAAATAGAGCGCCATTTGATTTACCGGAAGCTGAAGCTGAATTAGTTGCTGGATATAACGTAGAATACTCTGCGATGGGATTTGCTTTATTTTTTTTAGGTGAATATGCAAATATGATACTAATGTGTGGCTTAACGACAATTTTATTTTTAGGTGGATGACTACCTGTTTTTAATTTAGTAATTTTCTATTGAATTCCATCAACTATTTGGTTTGGTTTAAAAACAACTTTGTTGCTGTTTGGTTTTATTTGAGTGCGTTCAGCATTTCCTAGATATCGTTATGATCAATTAATGCGATTAGGTTGAAAAATTTTTTTACCCTTATCTTTAGGTTGGGTATTATTTACATCTGGAATTTTATTAAGTTTTAATTGATTGCCATAAAATATTTATTATGAAACTAATTTTTACTGAATATTCAATAATTTTAATATTTTTGTGTATTTCTTTTTGTTTATCTGTATTAATCTTTGGGTTATCTTATTTTTTAATTCCTACGAAAGAGGATCAGGAAAAAGTCAGTGCCTATGAATGTGGATTTAATCCTTTCGATGATGCTCGTGCAACTTTTGATATTAGGTTTTATTTAGTTGCTATCTTATTTTTAATTTTTGATCTAGAAATTAGTTTCCTTTTTCCATGATCTTTAACTTTAGGAAATATTTCTTTATTCGGATTTTGGAGTATGATTGTTTTTTTATTGATATTAACGATAGGATTTATTTATGAATGATATAAAGGAGCTTTAGAATGAGAATAATTTAAATAAATTTTTTTAACTAAAAGAGTAGATATTAAATATACGATCCCATACCGAACTCGACAGTATATCTATCTTTGCTAAAACTACTATTTTTATATGGAATTCTTAGACAGTTAAAAAAATGTGTACAAATAACTTAAAGTCCGTTAGATTAAATATATTATTTACATCTAATAATATTTTATGTACTGTTACAAATATTAGAGGAAAAGTATTGTTTTGAACTTCCGCGGGATCAAAAAAATCTCGGGGTATGAAAAAAGTAACATTGACAACAATAATTTCAATTTTACGGTCAATTTTAGAGTATTTAAATAAATCAAGAATCAGAAATATTCATTTAAATTTAAGTGGATTTGATAAAAACAAAAAAATTGTGCTTAAGTATTTTAAGCGTTCTTTTTTTAATGTCTTATCAATTACAAACAATTCTATGTTATCCCATAATGGTTGTAAAAACCTTAAAAAACGGTATATATAATGACGGAATAGTTCAATTGGTAAGAACGTTGGAATCATAATCCAAAAGTTATAGGTTCAAATCCTATTTCCGTTAAGAAGGCTAGATAGCATAGTGGTTTATGCAGAAGATTGCAAATCTTTTTTACATCGGTTCAAATCCGGTTCTAGCTTTTACGAGAGGCTTATAATTAAAATTTTTTTGAAAATGAATGTAACTTTACAAAGTGCAAAAATGATAGGTGCTGGTTTAGCAACTATTGGTTTAACTGGTGTAGGTGCTGGTGTAGGTATTGTGTTTGGATCGTTAGTAATGGCTTATGCACGTAATCCATCGTTAAAACAACAATTATTTGGTTATACTATTTTAGGGTTTGCATTAACTGAAGCCGTAGCATTATTTGCATTAATGATGGCTTTTTTAATATTATTTACTTAATATTTTAAATAGAAAAAATGTTAGGGTATAGCGTAATAGGTTAACGTATTTGCTTTGGGAGTAAAAAATTGTAGGTTCGAATCCTACTACCCTAAATAAAAAGGATGAATGGCTGAGTGGTTTAAAGCATCAATTTTGAAAATTGACATAAAAATTAAATTTATCGTGGGTTCGAATCCTACTTCATCTAATATAAGTCTGGATAGCTCAGTGGTTAGAGCATAGGGTTGAAAACCCTTGAGCCATGGGTTCAAATCCCATTCTGGACAAGAATAGTAAAGTTTTTAGCTGATAAAATATATTTTATGTATAATCGTCCTTTATCCCCACATATTACAATTTATGCAGTGCAAATATCATCATTAGCATCTATTTGACATCGAGTTTCTGGAATTTTGTTAACTTCATTTGCTGTGTTTTGTGGTATTTATATACAATTAATAATATATAGTACTTATAATAAATGCTTATTTAATTTTTCTCTTTTAAATATATTTTGATTCTTTTTTTATGAAATTTTGGTTATAATATTTTTATTCGGCCTCTTTTATCATGCTTTTAATGGATTAAAACAAATTATTTGAGATTTAGGTATTTTTTTAGACCGAAAATTTTTGTCCGTATTTTTTATAATTATAAGTTTTGTTATTTGTGGAATTATTTTATTATTAATTTTTTAATTAAGAAATGTTTTTACAAAAAAGTTCAAATAAAATAAAATTATTTTCTTTTCAAAATAATTTACAAAAATATTTGCAAGTCTATAGATGAAATCCTCTTTTGAATAAAAAACCTTGATTCAATATTTATCCTATTTCGTTAAAGACTTGTGGTCCGATGATTTTGGATGCTCTAATTCAAGCAAAAGATCTTCAAGATTCTACTTTAACTTTTAGACGGTCTTGTAGAGAAGGTATATGTGGTAGTTGTTCTATGAATATAAATGGAGTTAATACTTTAGCATGCTTAAAATCATTAGATACAAACGAAATGTTTATAACTATTTATCCTTTACCTCATATGTATATAATAAAAGATTTAGTTCCTGATTTGACACATTTTTATGCCCAATATAAAATGGTTAAACCTTGATTACAAGGTAATAATTTTTCTATAAAAAAGGAGCATTTACAATCAAAAAGGGATCGTGCAGAATTAGATGGTTTATACGAATGTATTTTATGTGCTTGTTGTTCTGCCAGCTGCCCTAGTTATTGGTGGAATCATGATAAATATTTAGGGCCTGCAATTTTATTACAAGCGTATAGGTGAATTTTGGATTCTCGAGATTTGGATACTAACCAACGTTTAAATTTTTTAAATCACCGAATGCGTTTATTTAGATGTCATACAATTATGAATTGTAGTAAAACTTGTCCTAAATCTTTAAATCCAGGTAAAGCGATATCAGCAGTAAAATATAAAATTTCTCTGCTATAAGGCGAAAGATGGGATTTGAACCCATGACTTTTAGATTCACAATCTACTACTCAACCATACCGAGTTCCTTCCGCCGAAGTTAATAGCGAAAATAGCTCAATAGGTAGAGCATAATCTTGCCAAGATTATGGTTGAGGGTTCGAATCCCTTTTTTCGCTTTTTTAATTCATAAGGTATGCAAATAGATATTTTTTTATTTATGACATTTTCAATTTTTGCTTTAATAGCGTCCATTATGGTTATAAGTTCATCAAATGCCGTACATTCAGTATTATTTTTAATTTTAGTTTTCTGTAATATTGCTGGTTTATTATTACTATATGGAGCGGAATTTTTAGCTTTTATGTTATTAATCGTTTACGTTGGGGCAATTGCGGTACTATTTTTATTTGTTGTAATGATGTTAAATATTAAAAAAATGTCTGTAAAACAAGGTTTCTTTTCAATTGTTCCTATAGGATTAACTATATTTTTTATTTTATTTGCTCAACTTTCGGGAGTTTTTCATGTTTTTAGTATTTCTCATTTAAAACAAGATAGTTTGGTTTGAATTTCTTGAATTATGGAAAACCAAAATATTACTAATATTCAAGTAGTAGGTAAGGTTTTATATACAAAATATTGTTTTCTATTTATTTTATCTGGCTTAATTTTATTAGTAGCTATGATTGGAGCTATTGTTCTTACTATGCATCAACGAACTGATGTACGCAAACAAAAAATCGAAGTACAGCTAAATCGAACTTTTGGAGGTTCCTTAAAATTTATTAATTTGAGGAAATAAAAACGGATATGATGAAATTGGTAGACATGTTAGATTTAGGTTCTAATGATAAGTTAGATCGTGAGGGTTCAAATCCCTCTATCCGTACGTTTAAATTATGGATATGTTTATTTTAAACATATCCATAATTTAAATATTATTAAAAATCAAGCAAAAACTTTTCTATTTTACCTAAAGCCGGTAGAATACATAAGAAATAGACAAAATAGTAAATACTTGCAATTTGTCCTATTAAAACAAAAGGTTCTTCTACAGGCATTCCACCAATTCAGCCTAAGATTAAACAACACCCAAGCATAGTTCAATATAAAAATCTATAAACAGGTCTAAATCTAGAACTTCGTACTTCCGTACTATGAATCCAAGGTAATAATGCTAAAACCAATATAGCAGAAATCATTGCAACAACGCCTCCTAATTTATGTGGAATACTCCTTAAAATAGCATAAAATGGTAAAAAATATCATTCCGGCACAATATGCGCAGGGGTAACCATAGGATTAGCTTCTATATAATTATCTGAATGACCTAAAATATTAGGAGAGAAATAAATAAATAACGAAAAAAATAATATGAATACTAATAACCCTAATAAATCTTTATAAATAAAATAAGGAAACATACTTATTTTATCAACATTAGAATCAATACCTAAAGGATTACCAGATCCATCCTGATGTAAAACAGCCAAATGGATTAAAGAGGCCGCAGCTATAATAAAAGGAAGTAAATAATGTAAACTAAAAAATCGATTTAATGTAGCATTATCTACAGAAAATCCACCTCATAACCAAGTAACAATAGAATCACCAATTAAAGGTACTGCAGAAACTAAATTTGTAATTACAGTAGCGCCCCATAAACTCATTTGTCCTCAAGGTAAGACATAACCTATAAATGCAGTTATTATCATTAATAAAAAAATAACAACCCCAATAACTCATACTCAATGACGTGGTTTAGTATAAGAACTAAAATATAAACCTCTAAAAATATGTATATATACCACAATAAAAAACATCGAAGCACCATTGGAATGTATGTAACGTAAAAGTCATCCATAATTTACATCCCGCATTATATGTTCTACACTTGCAAAAGCTAGTTCTACATGTGGCGTATAATGCATTGCTAAAAAAACACCTGTTATAATTTGTATAATTAAACATACCGATGCTAAAAATCCAAAATTTCAAGCATAATGTATGTTAATTGGCGTTGGATAATCAATTAAATGATTATTTACTATTGAAATAAGCGGACGTTTCAGTAAACGCATTTAATAATATAATTTAAGTAAAAGGTTTTTTTTAATTTTTCTGTACTCGCTACTGGACTTGAACCAGTAACTCTTAAATTGAGAATGGATTTTAAATCCATCGTGTTTACCAACTTTCACCAAGCGAGTACAAACTTAAAAAATCTAACCTGGTGTAAAAGGACTCGAACCTTTACATGATAGCATCAAAAGCTAATGCCTTACCAATTTGGCTATACACCATCAAATTTAGAAGCGGGTAACGGGACTCGAACCCGTAAAACTCAGTGTGGAAAACTAATGAAGTTACCTATTTTTCTATACCCGCTTCTAAATAATTATATAGTTTCAATATATTCTCTTAATGCAATTTTATAACTACATTGAAAAGTTGCTATTTTTATTTTAGTCGAATAAAAATATTTTAAGAATGTAATTTTTTCAATTTTTTTAACTAATACTAAACTAATTACTTTGCCTGTTTGATCTTCCAAGCGCTTTGTAAAAGAAAGTTTTTTGGAATATGTTTTTTGCAGCTCTTGATTTTGAATTGCTGGCACTTGTTCAAGCATTTTAGAACTTAAAGTAGTAAACTGCTTTTCCAATATACCAAAATTTGTTATTAACATAGGGAAAAGTTTTTGTCATTTCAAATTTGTTATTAACGAACTTACAATAGCTTCAAAAGATTCCAAAAACTTTGTTTCAATTTCTTTTCTTTGAGTTTCAAAATCTGCATATAACGAATCTTTAAGTTTATTAAAACCGAGTCAACAAAAGGTAACAAAACATAAAAGAATTAAAGTTTCCTCGTTTAATAATATAAGATTTTTAGAAATTAAAATTAATGATAATATAACAACAATACTAAAATTTAACATTTTTAAATTCCGCCTCACCAGTAAATAGATACAAATAAAAATAACCAAACAACATCCACAAAATGTCAATACCAAGCTGAGGATTCAAATCCAAAATGATGTTCTTGAGTTAATTGATATTGTAACAAACGTAATAAACAAATAAATAATGAAATTGTTCCTATTAATACATGAAAACCATGAAAACCAGTAGCCATGTAAAATGTAGAGCCATAAATTCCATCAGATAATCTAAAGTCTGCCATATTATATTCATATGCTTGCAACGAAGTAAAAATTACAGCTAAAATAATAGTTAATACTAAACTTAAAATAGCTTGCCTTCTCAAATTTGCAACAATAGCATGATGACATCATGTAACTGTGCACCCAGAAAGTAATAAAATTAACGTATTTAAAAAAGGTATTTCCCACGGATTTAAAACACTTATTCCTTTAGGTGGTCAAGTTAAACCTATTTCTACTGCAGGAGCTAAACTACTATGAAAAAATGCCCAAAAAAAAGCAAAAAAAAATAAAATTTCTGATATAATAAAAAGAATTACGCCATAACGTAATCCTTGTTGTACTATGCCTGTGTGATGACCTTCAAATGTTGATTCTCTTACAATATCTCTTCACCATACAAACATTGTCATAAATAACATAAAAAAACCACATAATAAAACAATACCGCCTTGTTTATACGCATGCATATACATTACACCACCTATAGCACACGAAAACGCAGATAATGAGGCTACAAATGGTCAAGGGCTAGGATCTACTAAATGAAAAGGGTGCCTTTGTACAGACTTTGCTATTTTTGATAAATAAATCATAATCTTATTTTAAAAATTTCTTTAAAAACTGATTTAAAAATTCAGTTAATTTCTTTATTATTGTAAAATCTGATGCAAAAAGTATAAAAAAAATTAAAAGTAATACGATTATTTGTATTAAAGAAAATCGCATTATCTTATTCGTTTAATTTATTCGATATTCAAGATATATAATTAGATAAATTTACGGCTTCAATAACAATTGGCATAAATCCATGGTTAATACCACATATTTCACTACACTGCCCATAATAAACACCTTCCCTTTTGATAAATAAAGATGTTTGGTTTAAACGACCAGGTACAGCATCACATTTAATCCCTAATGAAGGGATTGCTCAACTATGAAGTACATCCGCCGCAGAAACAATCACGCGTATATGAGTATTTACAGGTACCACCATTCGGCTATCCACCTCTAATAATCGTAATTGCCCTAAATTTAAATCTTCTTCAGGGATCATATAGCTATCATACATAATAGATTCCCCTTCGGCATTTAAATAATCAGAATATTCATAACTTCAATATCATTGATGACCTAATGTTTTTATAGTTATAGCTGGTGATATAATTTCATCCATAGCATATAGAAGAGAAAACGAAGGAATTGCTATAATTAATAAAATGCACGCTGGTGTCACTGTCCAAATAACTTCAATTAAAGTTCCGTGCACTAATGACGATGGGGTATTATTCTGTGTATTTTCAAAATGCCATAATGTACGAATTAACATTCAAGAAACAAATATAAAAATAACACAAATAAAATACATTAAATCATGATGCAAATTTATAATCCCTTCCATAATAGGCGTTGCTGGATCCTGAAATCCTAACTGCCAGTTCTCAGGAGCATCGTTAAAAACAAAAGGAGTTGATATAACCATTACAAAAAGAAAACGAGTAAATTTTAAATTATTTAACATTTTATTCCGCTGTTTCACAAATCAATGGCATTTCTTCAAATGTATGATATGCCGGTGGAGAAGTTATAACTCATTCTAAAGTTGAATTTCCCATAGTATTTGAGTATTCAAAATTTCACGGAGCATTTACACAAGGATTTTTAGAGGTTAATGAAACAAAAACTAAATAAAAAAAGAATAATGTACTAAATAAAGCGACATAAGAACCATAAGAAGCGACTAGATTTCAACCCGCATAAGCATCTGGGTAATCAGGAATTCGTCTAGGCATTCCAGCCAACCCTAAAAAATGCATTGGCATAAATGTAAGATTTACTCCAATGAATGTTGATCAAAAATGAATTTTTCCCAATAATTCTGGATACTGTACCCCAGTGATTTTACCAAATCAATAATAAAATCCTGCGAAAATAGCAAAAACAGCGCCCATAGATAATACATAATGAAAATGTGCCACCACATAATAAGTATCATGCAAACTAATATCTAAACCTGAGTTCGCTAAAACAATCCCAGTTAAACCTCCTATTGTAAATAAAAAAATAAAACCTGTTGCAAAAAGCATTGGCGTTTTAAAATATAATGACCCTTCTCACATAGTTGCAATTCAACTAAATATTTTAATCCCCGTAGGAACTGCAATAATCATTGTAGCAGCAGTAAAATAAGCTCTCGTATCTACATCAAGACCTACAGTATACATATGGTGTGCCCATACAATAAAACCTAATACCCCAATAGAAACCATCGCATAAACCATTCCAATATAACCAAAAACCGGTTTTCTAGAAAAAGTTGCTACAATATGACTTACCATACCAAATCCTGGAAGAATCAGAATATAAACTTCAGGATGCCCAAAAAATCAAAAAAGATGCTGATATAAAATAGGATCACCTCCACCTGCAGGATCAAAGAATGCTGTATTAAAATTACGATCAGTTAATAGCATCGTAATAGCTCCTGCTAAAACTGGAACAGCTAATAATAATAAAAATGCTGTAATAAAAATAGACCATACAAATAATGGCATACGGTACATACTTTGCCCCGGATTACGCATATTTAAAATTGTGGAAATAAAATTAATCGCTCCCAAAATTGAGGAAGCTCCTGATATATGTAAACTGAATATTGCAAGATCTACAGCACCTCCTGAATGACTTTGAATTGAACTCAATGGAGGATACACTGTTCATCCTGTTCCAACACCAACTTCGACAATTGCTGATGCTAAAAGTAAACAAAGTGAGGGTGGTAATAATCAAAACGATATATTATTTAAACGTGGGAAAGCCATATCAGGACTTCCAATCATAATAGGCACCAATCAATTTCCAAACCCACCAATCATCACAGGCATTACCATAAAAAAGATCATCAAAAACGCATGTGCTGTGATTAAAACGTTATAAATTTGATGGTTTCCTAACAATAATTGATTTCCCGGTTGTGCTAACTCCATTCGAATTAACATTGACATACAGCCACCTAAAATACCAGAAAAAGCTCCAAAAATTAAATATAAAGTCCCTATATCTTTGTGGTTTGTTGAAAAAATTCAACGTGAAACTCATTGCATAACTGAAAATTGCATTGTCTTATAATAATAAATATTATTTAACTTTGTTAATCGAATATTTAACAAACGAGAGAGACGGGACTTGAACCCGCAACTTTTAGCGCGACAGACTAACACTCAACCTTTGAGTTTCTCTCCCTTTATAATTTAGAATATTTAATCTAGTGATTTTGTAACTTTTACTTTAAAAGAAATTTTTTTAAAAATATAATTAAACAGATTCTGCATTTGTTGTTCTGTTATATTATCAAACTCAAATAAAATCATTCCAGGTCTAATATAAATGGCCTGTGTGTAAATAGACCCCTTACCTTTACCCATTCTTGATTCTATATTAAACTTTGTAAGTGTTAAATTTAGTGATAATATTGTTCAAAAACGAAAATTTTTTTTGTTATTTGTCACTAATTTCAATTTTTTCAATATTATTCACTTTAATGCATTTAATTGATTTTTTGTTAATCTACTAAAAGAAAGTGATTTAATGCCAAAGCACCCATATTTCAAAATATGATTTGACTGCTTTAACTTTAATGAATACTTATTATGCGTTTTCTTTTCTTTAAACATTATTCAAATATTAGTTTATTTCGTAAAACAATCAAATTTGTAATCCACAACTTCCCAATTTTGTATACAAATTTTTTTGTATAAATTCTACTCGATTTTTTAGAGATACTAATGATAACGACCCGGAACTTTGTTGAATACTTTTCGCCATTTGACTTTTTGTATTATCAAACCGTCCCACTAATCGAACTTTAAATCCTTTTAAGTAAGCTAAGCGAATCCCTTTCGTAGAATAAACTATTTTACTATGGTAACGATGTTTATTAAGAAATACACATATTTGCCATAATATTTTATTTGGATTTTTATTTTGATCCAAAAGATAAGACGCATAACTTAATATCAAATTCGATGTTGTTGTTCAATATATTCTTTTGTAAATACGTAAATAAATTTTTAACGAGAACCAATTGGATATTAATTTCGCTAACTCTTGAATTAAAAATAAATATTTATCCGCTTGATTGCTAATTATTTCAACAATATAAATATTTAAAAAGAGCTTATTATTAAAATATCAAAACTCTTTATCATTTACTAAAAATTTATTTACTTTCAGAAGTTTATTTACAATATTTTCAATTTGCAATTGTTTTAAAAAAGAGAACGCGTAACAATAGTTTAGTTTACTATAATTTTGTATTGTAAAGTCTCATACTTGAGTTAAACCAAGTTTAAGGCTTGTAGGATTTATTTTTCTCGCCATAATTACTTTTTGGTTAAGTTAAATTAAAATTTTTTTGAATAATTCGGATTTATAAAAACTAAAATTTATTACTAAATAACACTTTTAAACCGATCAATCTAATAGTCTTTTAGATCATTCTTGAAAAATATATAAAGAATACTTAATACACTTGATTCATTCGGTATTTATTAAAAGCTAACGTAGCTACTTGACTATGCTATTGGCATAACAATCATTTAACCAGAGGTTAGAGTATTCTGATCCTCTCGTACTAAGAATACACTTTTTATTTTTCTTTTCTTGCAGTAGATAGGGACCGAACTGTCTCACGACGTTCTGAACCCAACTCACGTACCTTTTTCACTAGCGAACAACTAGACCCTTGAAATCTACTTCAATTTCAGGATAAGATGAGTCGACATCGAGGTATCAAACCGTGACGTTAATATGAACTCTCAATCACGATGAATCTGTTATCCCTAGAGTTCCTTTTATCTGTTGAACGATATTAACTCCACGCTTAAATATCGGGTCACTATGACGGACTTTCGTCGCAATTCGATTTATAAATCTTATTGTCAAGCAAGTTTATACCATTACATTCTTCATTATTCATAATGAATAATTGTTCCTTACCTTCGTACACCTCCGTTACCATTTAGGAGGTACTCGTCCCAAGTAAACTTTCTCTTTTAAACGGTCTTTAATAATATTATTTATAAATTAAGTGAAAAATTAAATTTAACGAGTGGTATCTCAAAAGCATTAATATTTTATTCCCACTTATTCTTCACATTTAAACAATTTTTTACAATTTAAAATCAAAGTAAAGGATCTAGGGTCTTTCCGTCTTACTGCAAGTAATCCACATTTTCATGGATAATGTAATTTCGCTGAAATTGTATTGGAGACAGTGAAGCAATCGTTACGCCATTCATGCAGGACGGAATTTACCCGCCAAGGAATTTCGCTACCTAAGGATTCTTATAGTTAGAACCGCCGTTTACTTAGATTTAAAAAATAAGCATTAACCTAAATTTTTTATTTTTAAGTACTGGGCAGGCGTCAGACTCTATACTGCTTTTCTCAAATTTGCAGAGTCCTGTGGTTTTGTTAACCAGTCGTTGCTTCTTCTTTTATGTTACCCTATTTATAAGGGCTCTCTTTATAGCGAACATACAGAGTTAATTTGCCGAGTTCCTTCAATACAATTTTTTCATTCACTTATAATTTTCTCAATAAATTTACCTGTGTCGGTTTAAGTACGGTTTACTATTTTTATAATTTTTTCTCGAAAATAATGCAAATTAATTTTACGCCTTTGTTTATCCAATATTTGGAAAATTTTTTACTTTATTTTTTTCATGTTTTAGTAACACATATAAAAAGTATAACATAGTTATTAATTTCCTATCGAGTACAATTTTTATTCACCTCTTAAGGACCGACTAACTCAATGAATTGAAAATTACATTGAAACCCTTAAACATTAAGTGATTACGATTTTTTAACGTAATTTTCGCTACTCATATCAGCATTAGCATCTTTGTTAATTTTTAATAATTTTACAATTAAAAAACTTTCACAAAGCGTTTCACTACCATTAAATTATATTAATCCGTTACTTCGATATAAAACTTAAAGTTTCAATACATTTTAAATTAAAAAAAGAAAAATAATGAGCTGAAACGCTTTCTCTAATGAAAGGCTGCTTCTAAGCCTACCAAAATTGTTATTTGAACTTTTTTTAATTTTTTCTCTAAGTTTTAATTTAGAAATCTTAGTATTCGGTCTGGATTGTTTTCCTCTTGTCTATAAACCTTATCGCTTATAGACTGTCTGCTAATTAGATAACACTTTAATTCGGAGTTAAAAAAAATTTAGTAAACTTTTACATCCCTTTATTTATTCTGTACTCTAACTCAAGGTTTATAATAATTAACGTAGTACTAAAATACATTTCGTGAAAAACCGGCTATCTCCAAGTTTGATTAGCCTTTCACTCCTAGCTATAAATCATCCCTATATTTTGCTACATATACGGGTACAGTCTTCAAAAACTTTTTAAAGTGTTCTCAACTTATTCACAACTAGATCACTTGGTTTCAGGTTTAATAAATATTACTTTTCACGCCTTTTTATTATTAATTAAGCTTGCAATATATATTAACTTGCTGATTCATTATGCAAAAGGCACTTCGTTGTTATGCACTCCGAAAATTTTAAAACACTTAACTCAAAATAATTCTTTTCGAATTTCTTTGCCTTTCCCTCACGGTACTCGTCCACTATAGGTTGGAAAACTTTTTAAGCTTAGAAGGTGGTTCTCCTTTATTCATACAAATTAAAGTTCATACTACTTAAAAGTTTTATTATAGAAAGTTTTTATTAATACAGGGCTTTTACCTTTTTTAGTCAATTATAATTAAAACATTCTATTAAGCTTTCATATCGTGTTCATTCACTATTACTAACGATCTCTCGATTGATTTTATTAATAATGTTACTTAGATGATTCAATTCACACTACTCTCTAAAAAATTTTAATGAGTTTACTCTTAATACGGAAATTTATAAATCACAAGCCAATGCCTCCTTATAACTTTTCGTAGCGTTACGTCCAAAGTCTTCCACCAAGGCTTTTATTAAGTGCCCGTTATAAAAATTTTTAAATCCCTTAACCAAAATTTTAACCTTTCATTAACTGCATTAATTCCACAGTAATCACACTACGGATACGATAATAAATAACCAAAATTGCTAATCCTATAGATGACTCTGCCGCAGCTACAGTTAAAATCAATAACGAAAAAATTTGGCCTGTAATATCATCCAAATAAATTGATGCAAATATCAAATTAAAACTCACAGATAAAAACATCATCTCCAAAGACATTAACATAACGAGAATATTTTTCTGATTTAAAAATATTCCTAATACACTAATTAAAAATAATAAAATAGAAGTATTTGTACTATTTACATAAATTAACATTATTTTTCTTTTTTTATATGGGATAGTAGAATTTTTTTAATTTTCCAGCCACAGGTTCCCCTACGGCTACCTTGTTACGACTTCACTCCAGTTCTTTTTTTACTATAAACTATAATATAAAATACTAAGTAGTTTTCAAATAAAATAAATTTCCATAGCGTGACGGGCGGTGTGTACAAAACCCGAGAACTTATTCACCGTAACATTCTAATTTACGATTACTAGCAATTCCAACTTCATATTTTCGAGTTGCAGAAAATAATTCGTATATAATTTATTTTCTAAGTTTTGCTCAAACTTACATTTTTGCTTCTTTTTGTATAAATTATCGTAGCACATGAAAGTAGCCCAATCTATTAGGGTCATGAGGACTTGACGTGATTCTCACCTTCCTTTAAGATATCCTTAACAGTCCATATTCAAAAATATACGAGAGTTTTGTCCGTTTAGTGGAATGAACCAAACGCTTCACAGCACGGACTGACGACAGCCATGCAACACCTGTTATTATTCAAAGATTGGTAAGATTTCGCGCGTATTATCGATTTAAACCACATGCTCCACTGCTTGTGCAGGTTCCCGTCAATTCCTTTGAGTTTTAATCTTGCGATCGTAGTTCCCAGGCGGAGTGTTTAACGCGTTAACTTTATTTCTGATTATTCAAAAATTAACACTCATCGTTCAGGGCATGGACTACAGGGGTATCTAATCCCTTTTGCTACCCATGCTTTAATATCTCAGTGTCAGTTTTATTTCAGATTATTGTTTACACCATTGAGGTTCTTTTAAATATCAAAACATTTTACCGTTACAGTTAAAATTCCATAATCTTTTCTTAAACTCTAGAAAATTATTTTTTTAGCCGTTTTAAAAATAAAATTCAAAATTTAAACTAAAAGTTAAGTTTCCACCTACATATGCTTTACGCCCAATAAATTTAAATAACGTTTGCCCTTCTCGTTTTACCGCGGCTGCTGGCACGAAATTAGCCAGGACTTTTTTTTAATTCATCATTATTTCTTTAATTTTAATGCTTTAAAACAAAAAGTTTTTTCACATATATGATTTAGCTGGGTCAAGCTTGCGCCCATTGCCCAAAATTCCTCACTGCTGCCTTTGAATAAAGTTTGGACCGTATCTCAATTCCAATGTGGTTGTTCATCTTCACAGACCAACTAAAGATCATTAGCTTGATATACTTTTATTATACCAACAACTTAATCTTCTATAGACTCTTCTCAAATCAATAAAATTTTTTCATGCATTAAACAATTATTTGAGGTTAATTTCTATATTATACTCACCCGTTCACTATTAATTTATAATTCTTAAAATAAATTTATTTAATTTGCATGTGTAAAGCCAACCATTAACGTTTATTCTGAGCCAGGATCAAACTCTTTTTCCAAACCTTAGTTTTTAATTAAACATTTTTTATCTAACTATCCCATTATGTTCTCGAATAAAAACGAAAGTTTCATTGCATTAAACTAAAAATTACGCCAACTTCTGTCAAACTTAATTCCCCAAAAATCTTTTTATTCAATACAATACTTTCTACAGAAATAAAAAAACGAAATAAATTATATTTTATAATTAATAATTTAATATGGTTAATATTTTTTTTTCGAAAAATACGCTTTTTATTTATACGCCCTTTAGTTCGTAAAAATTCTTTTCTCATGATTCATTTTATTCAAAATGTTATATACGGGAATAGGGTTTGAACCTATAACTTCAGATCATGAGTCTAATGAGTTAACCTTATTACTCCATCCCGTTACCCACATTTAATTACTCCTAGTGGGATTTGAACCCACATTTATGCTACGAAAAAGCATTGTCTTAAACCATTAAACGATAGGAGCTTAACTTTTTTTACTACCGTATTTAGAACGACTCTTTTTTCTATTACTCACTGCGGCTAAATCAAAGGGACCTCTAATGAGATGATATTTAACCCCAGGTAAATCTTTTACGCGCCCTCCTCGTACAAGAACTATTGAATGTTCCTGTAAAGTATGACCTTCACCCGGAATATACCCTATAATTAATTTTCCCGTACTAAGTTGTACTTTAACTACTTTACGATCGGCTGAATTGGGTTTCTTAGGATTCATTGTAAAAACCTTTAAGCAAACCCCTTTCTTTTGGGGACATTTTTCTAAAGCTACAGATTTCGTTTGCGTCTTTTTTCTACGCCTAGAAGATTTTAATAATTGATTAAATGTAGGCATCTTTTAAAAACTTTTCTATTACATAATTTATAACAAACAAATAAAAAAACTATCTCGAAAGTTAAAAATACAAGTCCTATACAAAAAATTTGCAAAAAATTATCTGGGGGTATTACTAAAAATAACATACACAAAATTCCAAACATAAAAGGCTTACGATAATATTTAATTAAAAAATAGATTCGATTTATTTTTATTAAAAATCATAAATGTAACATTAATAAAAATGCTAAAAAAAGTAAGGAACCTAAAAAATAGCGGAAAGTTAAAACTCATTTTATATAACTGATAACTCGAAATTCAACAAAAATATCAAATAAATTAGTATTATTTATTTCCCATGTCGTTAATACAGATAAAATAAAAGGTAATAAACCAAAATGTACGAAAAATAAGCAAATTAAAACTACCAAAAAAGAAAAGTAAAATAATTTATCAAAGAACTCAATTTGATATAAATATCAACCAGAGCTACTAAATTTAGACAATTGAAAAACTCAATAAGGAAATATAAAAAAAAGAGATTTCGATACAACTAACAGTCATAATACATCAAATAGATCCATCACATTTGTAACGATAAATTTTTTCAATTCATACATAACGAAGGGATAAATTTCGAAAAATATTAAATAATATATATTTATACTTGCGATAAATGCACATAGTAAAAAACTTATAAAAACATACATTAATCGAAAAATAAGTTCTATTGAATAAAAATAAATAAGTTTAGAATACATTATTGAGTGTATTAGGATTTGAACCTAAGATCTATAAATTAAAAGTTTACTGCTTTACCTAACTAAGCTATACACTCTTTTAATTTAAAACTGTGTTTGGAAAGAATCGAACTTTCACTCTTTAAATCCGTAGTTTAATGCTTTATCCTAATTAAGCTACAAACACATTTTTAAAATTACTTAATAATGAGCAATAATGGATTTGAACCACCAACTTTTTCGGTGTAAACGAAATACTCTACCATTTGAGTTAATTGCCCTTTTATAACTTCCTGAGTAGGATTCGAACCTACAACCTAATGGTTAACAGCCATACGCTCTACCTTTAAGCTATCAGGAAATTGTATAACCACTTAATAAAACGAGCGGTCGAAGGCGATAGATTGTAAATCTATTTATATATAATAATCGTAGGTTCAAATCCTACCCTCTTCAAGAGGGTTATAATTAGGAGAAGACTTCTAATGTATTATCTATCAAATGAGAATTCTATATAATATAGTTAAGGTAGGGGGTCTATTTATAATTAATCTTAGGTTTAAGGTGTCTATAGTAATCGTTTCCCTTACATACTTTCCCTTTCCAACCTCCTTTGTTTGGGGTGGGGCCTTTTATACAGCTATTTAAATGTACAATCGATTTAATTGCAGCGTTTTTAGTTTAATGGATAAAACATCAATCTTCTAAATTGAGTATTGTAGGTTCGAATCCTTCAAAGCGCAAATTTGAGAAGAATGGGATTTGAACCCATGACACTTTATAAAATTGAAGTGTGACGATTTAGCAAACCGTTGTTTTAAACCACTCAACCATCTTCTCCGGGGTTGGGGAGAATTTCT